TTTTTAAATGAACGCGCAAATGCCCATCAAAAGTAAGTAAATACATTCGAAACATATAAAATGCGGTTAATCCCGCTGTGAAACAAGCTATTATTGCGAAAATTGGTGAATACAACCAACTATCGTTAAGAATTTCATCTTTGGACCAAAAACAAGCAAGAGGCGGAATACCACAAAGAGAAAGTGTACCTAATAAGAAAGTAGTTCTTGTAATTGGAAGATATCTTTTTAAACCACCCATAAGAACCATATTTTGACTTTTATCTGGTGCATATCCAACAATGGGTTCCATTGAATGAATAATAGATCCGGACCCCAAAAACAATAAAGCTTTAGAATAGGCATGAGTTATTAAATGGAATAAGGCAGCTCGATAAGAACCTATACCTAAAGCTAACATAATATAACCCAATTGAGACATTGTTGAATAGGCTAAACTTCTTTTAATGTCTCTTTGAGCAAGAGCCAAAGTAGCTCCTAATAGTACTGTTATTACGCCTATTAAAGAAACGAAATTCATTATGTAAGGTATAACTCTGAAAAGAGGAAGAAGCCGAGCTACAAGAAAAATTCCCGCTGCTACCATGGTAGCAGCGTGTATAAGAGCCGAAATAGGGGTGGGCCCCTCCATAGCATCAGGTAACCATACGTGAAGAGGGAATTGTGCGGATTTGGCAATTGCGCCGACGAATAATAAAAAGGCACAGAGAGTAGCAAAAACAGAATTGACCCCATTCTTATGGATCAAGTTATTAACTATTTCGAACAAATCCCGAAATTCGAAACTGCCTGTTATCCAATAAAAACCTAAGATTCCTAATAATAAACCAAAATCTCCTACACGATTAGTTACAAAAGCTTTTTGACAAGCACTTGCTGCAATCGGTCGTGTAAACCAAAAACCTATTAATAAATATGAAGACATTCCCACCAGTTCCCAAAAAATATAAATTTGTATAAAATTAGAACTAGTAACTAATCCCAACATGGAAGTATTAGAAAAACTCATATAAGCAAAAAATCTCAAATATCCTTGATCGTGAGACATATAATTGTCACTATAAATAAGAACAATGATTCCAACAGTAGTAATTAGTATTGACATAATAGAAGTAAGTGGATCGATCAAGTGTCCGAACTCTAAAGAAAAATCATTATTTATGGTCCAAGACCCTAGATATTGATAGATAAAACTTCCATTTATTTGCTGAATAGACAGACTGGCGGAAAACCCCATAGTTATACTTAAAAGTAAAACACTAGTAAAAGCCCACATACGACGAATATTTTTTGTTGCTGTAGGAATAAGCAGAAGTCCAAATCCTATTGACATAGTAACTGGAAGCGGAAGAAAGGGTATTATCCATGCATATTGATATGTATGTTCCATAAAAAAAAACAAATTTTAATTTTATATGTATTTGTATATATTTTATTATATATTTATATATATTAAATATATTTAATATTTAATTTATTTATATTTATTTATATTATATGTTTTGAAAAATGATTTATTATCCACGGAATAAATATTATGGATAATGACTAAACAAACGATCTAAATATATGTCTTTCACATACAATGATAAAAATTTGTATTTTGTTTTTGAATGGCGGTTCCAAAAAAACGTACTTCTATGTCAAAAAAACGTATTCGTAGAAATAGTTGGAAAAATAAGGGATATTTAACGGCAGTAAAAGCTCTTTCTTTAGCTAAATCGGTTTCCACTGGGCATTCCAAAAGCTTTTTTGTGCAACAAACAAGTAATAAAATTTTGGAATAATTTAAATCGACATACCATTAAGAACTTAAAATTTTTTAAGATGAATGATTCGCATTACCTAATGTATTGAGTGTATTTAATTCCTTAACTTAATATCAATATTAGTTAGAACTAACTGCCACGGCGTGGGATATAGAATAATAATTCTTATGTTTACTGACCTCTAATCTTTATATATTATTATTTTTTTATCTATCAATTCACTTTTAACAATAGAATATTCTATTGTTAAAAGTGAATTGATAGAGATTGAAAGTTTTTTTTATGTCTAGCCCAAAACCTAATTATATTTAGTAATAATTATATTTAGTAAATAGTATCATAAATTACGAAGAGTCTTATTAATGATACTAAGGTAAGGTATTTAAATCATTAGAAAAATTCCTCGGGGTTAGTTATAAAATTGTGATAAATATGAAATTCTAGTATTGATAAAATCAATTTTTTGAATCTTAAATACATGAAAATAAGATAAAAAAATCATCTAAAAAAAAAAAAAGACAATTTTGAGTTCTATAGCTCGACCCTCGGCCGAGAGCAAAACTATCTAGTTCTGCCTGTTCTGGTAGAACTTCATTTCTAGATTCTAGATATGCAAAAGTTGATTGTTAAAGCTGAATCCTACGGCGATACTTAGTAAACACTCAAATATGACTTTAAATGAGTCTTTTTTCATCGATTCTAATGTTTACTAACTATATTGAATCCTTTAATCTTGACCATTCAACACGAATTTACTATTATTTATTAATATTTTGAATAAGCCGCCATGGTGAAATCGGTAGACACGCTGCTCTTAGGAAGCAGTGCTAGAGCATCTCGGTTCGAGTCCGAGTGGCGGCATCCTCTAAAAGGGACACAGTGGATCCTATAATTATAATAATGCATTTAATTATTGATTTGAATTCTATATTCTATAAAGGAGAGCCCCCTTTTTATGATATTTGTGACTTTAGAACATATATTAACTCATATCTCTTTTTCGATCATTTCCATTGTAATTATGATTGATTTGATAACCTTATTAGTCCGCAAAATCATAGGATTACGCAATTCATCGGAAAGAGGTATGATAACTACTTTTTTCTCTATAACAGGATTATTAGTTATTCGTTGGATTTATTCGGGGCATTTCCCATTAAGTAATTTATATGAGTCATTAATCTTCCTTTCATGGAGTTTCTCCATTATTCATATGATTCCTAAGATACGAAATCACAAAAATGATTTAAGCGTAATAACCGCACCAAGTTCTATTTTGACCCAAGGTTTCGCCACATCGGGTCTTTCAACCGAAATGCATCAATCTGCAATATTAGTACCTGCTCTACAATCTCAGTGGTTAATGATGCACGTAAGTATGATGTTATTGAGCTATGCAGCTCTTTTATGTGGATCATTATTATCAGTCGCTCTTTTAGTTATTACATTTCGAAAAAACATCGATATTTTTTTTAAAAGCAATAATTTAGTAATTACATCATTTTCCTTTGGCGAAGTCGAAGACTTGAATGAAAAAAGAAGTGTTTTTAAAAACACTTCTTTTCTTTCATTTCAAAATTATTACAAATATCAATTGACTCAGCGTTTAGATTATTGGAGTTATCGTGTCATTAGTTTAGGATTTACCCTTTTAACCATAGGCATTCTTTCTGGAGCAGTATGGGCTAATGAGGCTTGGGGATCTTATTGGAATTGGGACCCTAAGGAAACTTGGGCATTTATTACTTGGATCATATTCGCGATTTATTTACATACTAGAACAAATCAAAGTTTACAAGATACGAATTCGGCACTTGTGGCTTCTATAGGATTTCTTATAATTTGGATATGTTATTTTGGGATCAATCTATTAGGAATAGGTCTACATAGTTATGGTTCATTCACATTAACATCTAATTGAATAAACTGGCTGAAGGATACATAACATAAGAACATCGTTTCATATATAACGAGAGTTTTTGCAAACCATTTGATTCCTTGAGTCAAATGGTTCGCAAAAACTCGAGATACATCTCATTACAACTCTAATTCACTGGATTTTATAGAATTATAAAACTTTCCGTTTCGTCTCATTAATAAAAACTATCTATCAAAATAATTAGATAGAATAGCTTGTACCTTGTCAACTGATAGTAAAAGCACGAAATCAGGATAAATACCAATCCCTATGACGGGTAAAAAGAGACAGATCAAAACAAAAAGTTCTCGTGGTCCAGAATCCACAAAATTAGAGTTTGGAACATTGAATAACTTGTATCCGTAGAAAATCTGACGTAACATAGATAATAAATAAATAGGAGTTAATATCATTCCAATTGCCATTACAAAAGTAATTAGTACTTTTGGCATTAAAAGATATTTTGAGCTGGTAATTATTCCAAAAAAGACTACTAATTCTGCAACAAAACCACTCATTCCTGGCAATGCAAGAGAGGCCATCGAGAAGCTACTAAACATGGTAAATATTTTTGGCATTGGGACAGCTATCCCCCCCATTTCGTCGAGATAAACAAGACGTATTCTATCACAACAGGTTCCCGCCAAGAAAAAAAGTGCAGCACCAATAAATCCATGAGAAAGTATTTGTAAAATGGCTCCATTTAGTCCCATGTTGGTTATAGAGCCAATTCCTATAATTGTAAAACCCATGTGAGATACAGAGGAATAGGCTATTCTCTTTTTTAAATTGCGTTGACCAAAAGAGGTTGAAGCTGCATAGATTATTTGTATTGTTCCCACTATCACCAACCACGGAGAAAATATGGAATGAGCGTGGGGTAATAATTCCATATTGATCCGAATCAATCCGTATGCTCCCATTTTTAATAAAATTCCGGCAAGAAGCATACATGTACTGTAATGTGCTTCTCCATGGGTATCCGGTAACCATGTATGTAGGGGTATGATCGGCGATTTGACAGCATAAACAATAAGGAAGCCAAAATAGAATATTATTTCCAATGCCATAGGATATGATTGATTAGCTAGTCTTTCAAAATCTAATGTTGGTTCATTGGAACCATATAAACCCATACCTAGAACTCCTATTAATAGAAAAATAGAACCCCCCGCAGTATACAAAATAAACTTTGTAGCCGAGTACAGGCGCTTTTTTCCCCCCCACATGGATAAAAGTAAGTAAACAGGAATTAATTCTAACTCCCACATGATAAAAAAAAGTAAAAGGTCTCGAGAAGAAAATGATCCTATTTGCCCACTGTACATTGCTAACATAAAGAAATAGAATAATCGCGAATTTCGAGTAACTGGCCAAGCTGCTAAAGTCGCTAAAGTAGTGATAAATCCTGTCAGTAAAATAGGTCCCGCGGAAAGTCCATCGATTCCCAATCTCCAGTGAAAATCAAAAATATTTATCCATTTCAAATCTTCTTCCAATTGGATTAATGAATCGTCCAATTGGAAATGATAACAGAATGCATAGGTCGTTAGAAGGAGTTCTAATAAGCATATACATATAGTATACCATCTAAACACCTTATTCCCCCTATGAGGAAGAAAAAAAATGGAAGAACCCGCGAATATCGGCAAAACAACAAGTATTGTTAACCAAGGAAAATAACTCGTGATAAAGACAAGATACGCTTTGACCAGAAAAGCCCGTGCTCGGAATAATATATTTTATTGAGTACGGGCTTTTTTTTGTCGGTAAAGAGGAATCAAATGATTCAAGTGGAGTTTTTGTAACGTATCAATCAATAAGATAGACCCATGCTGCGGGTTGTTTCATGCCATAAATAAACACGGACACTCAAAAAGTCTGTTGGGCAAGCGGATTCACATCTCTTACAACCTACACAATCCTCGGTTCTTGGCGCGGAAGCAATTTGCTTGGCTTTACATCCGTCCCAAGGTATCATTTCCAATACATCTGTGGGGCAGGCGCGTACACATTGAGTACACCCTATACATGTATCATAAATTTTTACTGAATGTGACATTGAATCTATAAATTCCTGTTTTCAACATAAAAAATTTTCGATCTGGTATGGTAAAAATGGTAAAATCAGTAGTAAATGAATTATAGATTTATATTGTAGACACCAGACGAATCAATGATTTATCAATTTTTTTTTTTAGAATCAATATATTTTTCAATCTGTTCATGAGAAAGTGCCAAGAGCCTTTGATTTTTGTTTCAACAACCACAGTCATACAATACAAGTCGCACATCCGAATTCAAATTGGTCAACAAACAATACAATCAATATCTAATATTAACAATATCCAAATTTTATTTTAATTCTAATAAATCTAACAAATTAATATAATTAAAATAAAATTAATTTAATATTAATAAAATTAATTTAATATTAATAAATACAAATTCTATAATTTTATTTTTATTTTTTATATAGAATTATATTATTTATATTAATGAAAATGAATGATTACGACTAATTTAATTATTCAACAAATTTGATTGATTGATACGAGTTGATTTTCTGTTATGATGGATCGACGAAACAATAGCTAGCCCAATAGCTGCTTCAGCAGCTGCAATAGCTATAACAAAGATTGAGAAAATGTCTCCTTTTAATTGGCGACTATCAAATAAATCAGAAAATGTTACGAGATTAACATTAACTGAATTTAGTATAAGCTCAAGACACATAAGTGCTCTAACCATGTTTCGACTTGTGATTAATCCGTAGATACCGATAGAAAACAAATAGACACTCAAAAAAAGTACATGCTCGAACATCATTAACTAACTCCTCATCAATTTTGATTCATTTCAATATGATATGAATAACAATTCAATATGATATGAATAACAATTCAACTGATTTGATTGACTAGAATAGAACATTACAGAACAAAAGTAAGGTATTGGCAATAGATTTAACTAAAAAGTTTAAACCTTTCCACTTTTTATTTTATTTCAAATTTCTCATTCTAAAAATTTTTTGAATTCTAAGTATTTATTATTGACGAGCCATAGTAATTGCACCTATTAAAGAAACTAAAAGAATTATAGAAATGAGTTCAAATGGAAGATAAAAATCTGTTGATAAATGAATCCCAATTTGTTGAACATTACTTATTAGGTCCTGTTCTAAAATCTGGTTTGATCTTGTAGTCCAAAGAATTCCATACCATGACGTATCTGGGATAGTAGTAACTAATGAAAAAAGAATACTTGTACAAACCAGTGAAGTAACCCCATCTCCAAGGGTCCAAAGGCGGGAATCGTTAGAATATTCTGAACCATTCATGAACATTACAGCAAATATGATTAAGACATTTATGGCTCCTACATAAATAAGAAGTTGTGCAGCAGCTACAAAATAAGAATTCGATAGAATATAGAATAAGGATATACAAACAAGAACCAATCCCAATGAAAAGGCAGAATAAATTGGATTGGTAAATAATACTACTCCCAGGCCCCCCAATATAAGAACTGATCCCAAAAATACTACAAGAATATCATGTATTGATCCAGGTAAATCCATTATGTATGAAATAAGAGATAAATCGAAAGATTTCATGACCTTACTGAATAGTCCAGGAAGGAAAAATTACCCTATTTTTTTCTTGTCTATGATACGTTCCTAAATTCAATCTTAATGTAGTATAGATTAATCTAAATATGGATAAAGTTATTGGACCAACTCCACTTTTTCATTTTTAGTTTATTCGGAAGAAAAGAGGAGTTGGAATTTTATATTTTGAAATCATCACGAAAAATATATTCTAAGTTTAAATAAACCGCGGATTCTCAATAATCAACAGTTATTGGTTATTACTTTTAGTTACATTGATTAACAAACAAAAAAAATAAATTTGGATCCTTTCTATCAAAAGAAAATCTTAGTAATTGGTAATTGTTCTTGAATCAAGGTATCTCCCCTTGTCTATTTTGATTTGAGTCGAATTCATAACTGTTTGAATTGTGTAGTCTCCAATTACTGACATTGGTAACCGACCCAAAGCAATTTGATTATAATTCAATTCGTGACGATCATAAGTAGAAAGTTCATATTCTTCAGTCATTGATAAACAGTTTGTGGGACAATATTCGACACAGTTACCACAAAATATACAGACACCAAAATCAATACTATAGTTAAGCAATTGTTTCTTTTTAATATCTCTTTCAAATCTCCAGTTAACAACAGGCAGATCTATTGGGCATACACGAACACATACTTCACAAGCAATACATTTATCAAATTCAAAATGTATTCGACCACGGAAACGTTCTGATGTGATCGATTTTTCATAAGGATACTGAATAGTTACAGGTAAACGATTTGTGTGGGATAAGGTAATTATGAAACTTTGACCAATATACCTTGCGGCTCGTATTGTTTGTTGACCATAATTCATCAACCCAGTCACCATAGGAAACATATTGTAGATATCCACGAATAAGTTGATGTTTCTTTCTCTTGTTTAAGAGAGGTTATGAGTCTAGAATATCGCTATCGTATTGTGTTTTTTATAGTGAAACAAGTTGGGAAGAGGTTGTCAATAATAGATTACCTAGAGAAATAGGTAAAAGAAATTTCCACCCAAGATTTAATAGCTGGTCCATTCTCATCCTGGGTAAAGTCCATCTTGTTGTGATAGATATGAAGAGAAACAGATAAGCTTTAGCTAATATAATAAAGATACCAATTGTCATTCCAAAGACTCTAGCAATTTGATTTATTCCGAAAACTTCAGGAACGGATATGTATGGAATAGATAAATTCCACCCACCTAAATAAAGAACTGTTACAAATAATGAAGAAACTAAAAGATTGAGGTAAGAAGCAATGTAAAATAAACCGTATTTGATACCGGAATATTCGGTTTGATAACCTGCTACTAATTCCTCCTCCGCTTCTGGTAAATCAAAAGGTAATCTCTCACATTCTGCTAAAGAAGAAATTAGAAAAACTATAAATCCTATAGGTTGACGCCACATATTCCATCCCCAAAAACCATATTTTGACTGCGCCTCAACTATATCAACTGTACTTGAACTGTTCGATAATAATAGTCGATAATAACATCCCTGTTTCCACCGCTATTCCAAAACCGTACATGAAACCTCAGCTTCATACGGCTCCTCTATGGCCACGTACAATACAAATAAATGTAAGGACTGGTTCGGTATTATAGGTATCTTTGGAGGGTGGATGGAATAAAAATACCTTAGAAAGTCTCAAAAATTAGACCAATGTAATTCTGTCTGCTAGAAAAAAAGGCGCTTCCGAATTGATCTTATCCCTTATAATTAAATTTTCGGTAATAACTTAATCTTTCAATAAAATACTCGTTATATCAACAGATAGAAAGAATTAGACACTCTGTAAATGAATCATAAAGAATAAGAAATTCATATATATATTATATGGGTATAGATGTAAGAAAAAATGAATAATCTATTATTGCATTCTATTTCTTTTGTTTCTGTTCTTCTTTCTCATAAGAGGTACTGGTACTCCAGAGAATAAAGGATTAATTCGTTCTTGATAGTTATTTCTTTAATCAGTGGCTAGGAGCATACTCTAGATCGGAATCGTGGGGAAGTACTGCTTGATTGTTTCTACCAACTTAAAGCCCCTATTATGTTATGATTCGTTTTATGTGGAAATACCTCTTTTTTGATACCTTACATTATCTCTATTACTAATCCTTTGTGTACCTTGGTGTTCCTAACCGTCCACTGATTTTTGATTGATCCCCAGTATGGTAATACATACAAGACAGTAGTAGAAACCCCATACAGTTGATCTTTTGCACCCGCTTCAAGATATGATGACTAATCAAAGAATCTCAATCTTGGGATTTGGGATAAAGAGTTTATACTGCTTATGTTTACTTCCACTTTATTCTTGTATATAGGGAATGAGATTTTATCTTTTTACTACACATTGATAAGCTGTTTTGTTTCACTCATCTAACTATGTGGTTTAACTTATTGACCTGAATGAATGATGAATCAAAAAATGAAAATATCTCTATCTATCCAATACATTCATTCCTCTTTCCTTTATTTCATTTTGAAGAGAGGTCAAAGCTTATGTTCTAACGAATCACACGTAGAGATATTGATAACACACATAGAGTTAATGGTATTTCATAACTAATAGATTGAGCAGCAGCTCGTAGGCCACCTGAAAAGGAATATTTATTATTCGATACATATCCTGATATAAGAAGCCCAATTGGAGCAATACTTGAAATGGAGATCCATAAAAAAACACCTATACTAAGATCAGCTAAAACAAGCCGATACCCAAAAGGAATTACTAAATAACTTAATAGAATTGATATGACCGCTATAGACGGTCCGATACTAAACAAACGAATATCTCCCCTGGATGGGAGGAGGTCCTCTTTAAAAAGTAATTTAGTCCCGTCTGCTAGAGCTTGAAGAATTCCCAACGGGCCAGCATACTCAGGTCCAATACGTTGTTGGATCGCTGCAGAGATTTCTCTTTCTAACCATACAATTACTAGTACCCCTATTGTGATTCCTAATATAAGGGTCAAAGCAGGGACAAATAGCCAGATGAGTCCATAGACTTCTTTTATGGATTCTGATTTATAAAAAGAATTGATAGTTTGTACTTCTGTTGTGCCAATTATCATTTCAACGATCAACTTCCCCCATAATGATATCTATACTACCTAGTATTGTCATGATATCAGCCAATTTCATTCTTTTAATTAGCTGAGGAAGAATTTGCAAATTGATGAAACCGGGCGCACGAATTTTCCATCTCCAGGGGAAAACACTATTATCTCCTATCAAATAAATTCCTAATTCCCCTTTTGGGGCTTCTACTCTTACATAAAGTTCTTGTTTCAACAATTCAAAATTAGGCGAAGGTTTTTTACTAATGAATCTATATTCAAAATTATTCCATTCGGAATTCTTTGCTCTATCTAAGCGCCGAATTTCTAAATTTTCATAGGGTCCTCCGGGAATTCCTTCTAGAGCCTGTTGAATAATTTTTATGGATTCCCTCATTTCACCAATTCGTACTAAATAACGAGCTAATGAATCCCCTTCTTTTTGCCATTGGACTTCCCAATCGAATTCATTGTAACATTCATAACGATCAACTTTACGAAGATCCCATTGGATCCCAGAAGCTCGTAACATTGGTCCTGATAAGCCCCAATTTATTGCCTCTTCTCCACCAATAATGCCCACTCCTTCAACTCGTTCCAAAAAAATTGGATTCTGCGTAATAAGTTTTTCATATTCAACAACACTCGTTAAAAAATAATCGCAGAAATCAAAACATTTATCTATCCAGCCATGAGGTAGATCAGCAGCTACTCCTCCGATGCGGAAATAATTATGCATCATTCGCATACCTGTCGCAGCTTCGAATAGATCATATAGCAATTCTCTCTCTCTGAAAATATAGAAAAAGGGAGTCTGCGCACCGATATCCGCCATAAAAGGCCCAAGCCATAACAAATGAGAAGCTACACGACTCAGCTCTAGCATAATTATTCTGATATAGCTGGCCCTTTGAGGTACTTGAACATTTCCCAATTGTTCTGGTGCATTTACTGTTATTGCTTCTGTGAACATAGTAGCTAAATAATCCCAACGTGTTACATAAGGAAGATATTGTATAATTGTTCGGTTTTCCGCTATTTTTTCCATTCCTCTATGTAAATAGCCCAATACGGGTTCACAGTCAATAACATCTTCACCATCGAGAGTAACGATTAGTCTAAGAACACCATGCATCGATGGGTGATGAGGGCCCATATTGACTATCATGAGATCCTTTCTTGTAGCCGGTACAGTCATATCTTTTCTTCCCTAATTCATTATTCCATGAATTTCTCAAAATGAGGTTTATCAAAATTAAAAATCTAATAACTAAAAACAAAAAATTCAAACGAATCTTGAAATTAACGAGTTTTTGGCTCCCGAATATCCAACTGACTAATTAATTTCTTATAACGTACTCCATTTTTCTTTGACAAATAGGCCAACAGCCGTTGACGTTTTCCCAGAATTTTTCGTAGACCTCTTTGAGATAAAAAATCTTTTTTGTGCAATTCCAAATGCGAGGTGAGTCTCCGGATTTTATTGGTGAAACTGAATACTTGAAATTCAACAGACCCTTTGTTTTCTTCTTTTTCTTCTTGTGGAATAACTGAAATGAATGAATTTTTGACCATAAAAAAATTCTTCTATCTTTTTCCTTTTTATGGATTTTACCGATCAGGAAAAATAATAATTCTTATTATATTATGTTATGATTATTTCAGTTATTTTAATCTGGTATAAAAAAAAGTAAAAGTTTAAATTTATTCATATTTCATATATTACTATTACTTTTTTTTATTCACGAAAGAGGGTGATTTTTTTGTATCTAAAAAAATTCTACTAATTTATTATTCCTAGATCCAATTGATAATTGAATTGATATGGTATTAAATCAGTATCATATGCTAAAAAAGGATGTACTAAAATGTAACATAATGTATCGTACGTACATCTTTCGCCATAGATCGGATATAGTATGCGATATATAGGAAATCTATTATTAACTAATTCTGAATCGTGGATACATATGTATTCTTGACATACTAAACCGACTGCCATTATGGGTATCAAACCAGTAACGATTCATACAAGCTAAATCCTCTAATCGGTAATTGGGCCAAAGAAACAATTTTAATTTAATAAAGTTGTTTGCATCTCTATTAAGATGCTTGTCCTCATTCAAAAATTGTCCACAGTTTATTATCTTGTTTTCCTTGCAAAATAGTGGATTTTTATCCATACCATTCCAATTCCATAAATTTAAACAAATTAGAATTCTCAATTCTCTACGACGCCTATGAGATAGAATATGTTCAGGAACAACAAAATCATAATGATTTTTTTTTTCTCCATTCACAAGCATATCGCTATGCTGTGCAATGGATTTATCAAAATTCTTCTTATCAACATATCTTTTTTTTTTAAATTTTTTATTAGTTTGAAATGGGTCTTTACTCTTATTAACTAATGAAATACTTATGGTTTGATAGATAATAAATTGCCCCTCCCTTTTTATAGATAAACGAATTGGTTCGATAATTAAAATTCCTCTTTTTATCAATTCTGTAAGAGCAAGATCCTTCTGAATCAGCATTACATCCAGACGCATCTCTCCTCTTTGAATCGAGGATATAGCAATTTCCTTTAGATTTGTCAATCTAAGTAGGAGACAATATACCTTAATATTATTGATCATTCTTTGACTCAAGGGGTCATCCCATCTTAATTGAAAAAGTAAATATTTTTTCAGGAATAAATCTAGTTCTGCTTCCTTGTTGCTCTTGGATTTTTTTTTCTTTCTACGTTTTTTAGTGTCTGATCCCGCGTAATCCTTTTCAACATCTTTTTTTTTTTTTTGTTTTCGTAGATCTGATCCAAGATCTTTTTGGCACTGTTGTTCATTTTTTTCTTGGTTGGAATTTTCTAAATCAAGATATTCTTTTTGATTCGATAATATAGGAGGTTTTTTTTTTTTATTTACGTTGATGTTTTTATATTGACTAATATTTTCATTTCTATGAAAATCTAAAAGAATAAATTGGATTGGTATAATCCAGGGTTCAATTTTATATGTATCAAAAAGTAGCACAAATTCTGGGAAGAACCAAGATTTGAATTTTGATATGGTACGATTACGATATAACCTTTCTTGATTCATTCCCATCCAATCAAAAAAGTTTTTTTTTTTTTTTGATGAGTGGATTTCTTGATTAATCAAAATATCTTTTTTTTTCATTTTTTTTTGATACTTATTAGTTTTACTTTTAGTATTTTTAGTAATCTTGATACCAATATGCGCATTAGTCCAAGTCTCAATATCAATATTTTTTCTAAGACAAAAATGGAGAATTTTACAATCAAAATATTTTCTATCCAGATTTTTATTCGTATCAATAAGATATTTTTCCTCTACATAATCACTAATAGCTGTACTGACCAATACATAAAATGAGTCGGGTTTCAGTGTATTGAAATTATATGGATACGGAATCCCCCGGTTCTCGTTTACTTCTAACGTTGATCCAAAAATATATGAGTTTTTCTTATCCCCATAATTCATATATTCACAATTCATATATTTATGTGATAAAAAATCATATCTGTAGTCTTTTTTAACAAATTTTTCTTTTTGATTTGTCAATGAATCCATTGCAGAATAATCTTCTTTTACGTAATGACTTAATTGGTCTTTTTCGTTTTTATATGAATTCAATTTAATTGAGTCTTGATTTTTAATGATACGAAGTTGATTTACTCTATTTCGCCATTTTTTCGGTAGTAATCGAGACCATTTGATCCGGGAAAAATTGTATTGATAAAAACCCTTTAACCAGTTTTTCCATTCAGTCATTCCAGACTTTTGAATTTTCTTATGCCTTGATTTGTAATCAAATATTCCTCGTGTTATGAAATAATCCTTGATTTTCTCTCTAAGATATTGATGGGTTTTGTGATCTTTAAATATGGATCTCAAGTGATACTTGTTAAGTAATTGGGTGTGTGATAATTTGTAAAATACATATGCTTGGGACAAGCAAGATAAGTTACTATAATTAGTTAAATTATTATTACTAATATTAGTATTTGAAAACGACTTTTTTAGAGTCGAAATAAAGTTCATTGTATTTTTATTTTTTTCATCAAATCCTTCTTGATTTGTTTCATCGTTGTAAGTGGATTTATTTATAATTTTTTTTGTTGATTCAAAAAAAGGTTGTGTATTGATTCTTGGAATTTTTATGGTACATAGCAAGATATCCATGTATATTTTTTCAATGAAAGATTTCATAAAATAATGTGATTTACGTATTAATCGGATATTCTTTCTTTTTAATATCTGCCAACTATATTTCTGTAATTCTGATCTTTTTCTTTTATCATCAAAAGTTAAAACTATTCTTTTATTGTCTTTTGTGATTTGTTCTATTTGATTCCTGGTTGTGATCATCCTATCAGAAATATCTTTCATTTTTTTTTCTATGAATGAATAATTTGTCCAATTCATAGATCGAATTGGTACGGTCGATTCATGATTAATTTTATTATTAATTTTGGAATCTTTTCCATTTTTATTTGGTTCATATACTTTTACCTTCTTCAATTCAAATAATAAAATTGGATTTACTTTTTCAAGTTCTTTCATTATTCGTTTTATAACGAGAATTATTTTGATCCATCCTTTTTTTTCTTTTGAAATTTGTATAAACCGTTTTCCTCTTTCTTTTAAGACTCTTAGAACGAGAAAAAATTTCTTTTTGACCTTTCTAATTTGTCTTTGGAGTTCTTTAAAAATAGGTTCAAAAAAAGAAGGTCGTTTTTGGGGAGAACCAAAAGGAAGTTCCGCTTCCATTCCCCATACTGTTAAAAAACAAAAATTGTCTTTTTTTACTTCTTTTTTCATTGAATCCATATGATGAGATCGTACCTTCCATCTTCGCCTTCGCCAAGGTTTCAGACAAAAAGGAAATAGAATCTTTATCTGAATCCCATCTGTTAACCAATCTTTTGGAAATTCTGTTTCTGATAATTGAACACCATTATAGGTGCACTTAACGTGCATTTCTCGATTCCATTCCTTCAAATCTTCATACCACTCGGGGAATTGGAAAAATAACATACGGCCAATATTTTTAGCTATTATCAATGAAGGTAATACAATATATTTTCTAAGAAAAGATTGTGTTACTAACATCGAACCTCTTATTGCTTGAGCAAATATAATGGTATCCCAAGTTTCGGATATTGTTATTCGATCATTTTCCTCTTTTTTATCCTTTTCTTTTGTCCCTTCTTGATCAAAATCAAAATCGGAAATTTGCAATTCCGATTCTCTACCGACCCCATTCCTAAAAGTTAGATTTATCATTTGATAAATATCAAAAGAATTAAAAAAAAATGTTTTATCTATTCGATCCAAAAAAAGCGGAGAATGTACATTTGCTTGAAACATTTCCCAAATAACTGTTTTGCGTCTTTGAGCACGCATGGATCCGTTGATTATATCCCGACGAAAATCTGATTGTTGTGAGTAACGTATCAAAGCCACTTCTTCTGCTTCATCACTATTACTAGTAGTATTAGTAACAGAATTGGTATTCTGATCGTTATCAGTATAAATTACTACGCGTTTGGCTTTTCTTGAACGAATTTCATGATCTTCTGTCGATTCTTCCTCATTTTCTTCCTCCTGCTCTTCAACAAAATAAAAATCATCGGCCAATTTGTATGACCATCGAGAAACCTTTTTGCTTATTTCTTCTATTCCATCTGAATCAATTCTTTTTTGTTCTGCCAATAAAGATAATTTTTTCAAATTAAAACCAGGTTCAGACTCAAAGGATAATTCACCGATTGAAGTTAAGGAATTACCAATATAATTAGATAATGATTCCCTATCAAAGGGATTATTTTTATTTTCAATTTCTTGGGAATCATGAGGAAGTAGACCATGAATCTTATTTATCCAAAAAAGTTCTATGGAATCTTTTCTAGAAGTCATTAAATAATTTATATTTGCACGCGAATAGAACTTTTTTATTGTTCCACGATATGGTCCATTAAAAAAAGGATCATACGTTTTAGACAGACATTCTTTTTCATTCTCATCATTGTATAGTCTGGTCCTTTTTTCGAGCATATCTAGAAGAAGAGATCCCTTTTCTTCTTCTAAAACTTTTATTCTACTTATCAATTCATTTTTAAAGTTGTACTTTTTTTGTTCATTTGTATAAACCCAAAAATTATATAAGTCTTCATGGCATAGTTTTTTTGTTGTGTACAAAGAAATTTTTCGTTCTATCATTTCCGAAAAAGTTGATAAACTAGGTGGATATGTAAAAGATATTTTTTCTTTTCCATCACTTGGACATGTATAAAAAAAATATTGTGACATTTCATTTCGTACAGCATTTTCAAATCGATCATTTTTTATATATCTAAATGGACGATTCCATCGTTTATAATCGAAAAAAAAAGTCATAAGAGGTTTTTCAAACCGGAAATGGGTCTTTTCTTTTTTTTCTTCTTTAAGTCTTCCCAATCCCAATCCCAAATTATCTTGATACCCTTCAAGATAAGAATCTTCGTCAACTGGGCTATCCTTATAGGATGTCTCTTTAAAGCGAAATTCATCTTTTGTTTTTTCCTTTCCATTCACCCGGATCTCTTCCGTTTCATCTATTTTGTCCGGATCCTCCTTTTCTTCCGAACAAAGGGAAGGGTCTTCTTCGGTGGATCCCCCTTGTTCCTGTTTAGTCTCCTTCATTTCGGAATCGGAAGTTGTTTCTACATCGCTTTCTTCCTCACTTTCTCCCTTTTCTTCTGTTTCTTTCAGTTTCTTAGTGACAATAGGCGACGGCATTCTGCCTAAATAGTAGACACAGGTGATAAAAAAGAGAATACTAAAGATTCGAGCCATAGAATTTCTCAATTCGGACACAAGGTACTTATTAGATCGAATAGAATGATTTTGCCGTATCCAGAATAAGACCAATCCAACCCATTTCATGAATAAAATGTGACCAATTAACCAACCAACAAAACTACTTGTTACAAATAACATCTTGTTGTTGCATCGAAACGTATAAATGTTGACTAATCTGGTTAACGTTGAGCTTGGTAAAATGAAATGGTTGAATAATTGAAAAATTAGATTATTCAGGAATACACATTG